TGTAACCAAGCATCCCCCATCGGTTCTATGCCCGATTCATAACTAGAGAGCTTCTCTGGTCCTTCACTAATCGGGGCCAAAACTCCGGAAATTAGAAATGCCAAAATAGGAATAACACTTGATATTATTAGAAATGCCCAGAAAATATCATATTCGTGAAGCAGAAACATAGAAGCACTCCTATTAATGTGGAATATACCGAATTAGTTGATTCAAATTGGAATTCTCAATTCATCCATAACTGCATTAGTCGAAACAACAATTTTGATCAAACCACATAGTTTCGTTTGTTTACTTGTTGTGGGTCATGTATCGTCTCAAGATTCATCCAACGGAATCCCACTTACACTTACTTCGATTCTATTTAGATATGGTGTAGACATATAATGCTATTATACAAATCAAACTCTCTCCTACCTTGCCTCGGGTTTTCTATCAAACAAAAAAAGGAATTAAGGAATTTTTTTTAAAGAATATTTTAAATAATATGAATTGAAATTGAAATAATATTCAAACAATATTATTCAAATAAGATTAAATGAAATATTAAACATAAAGAATTTCAATATTCTATTAATATAATAGAGCCAAAGAGGAGGTCTGGCCCATTTTTTCTCTCTCTCTCTTTTTTTTTTTCTTAGTGATTTAGAATATAGTCAGTAGTCAGATGGAATAGAATTTCTAGGAATTTCCATCTCGGGATTTATGGTATATTCTACGTGGCTGTGTTGGTGTATTCTTTTCATTAAGATCCGGATAGAGGATTATTGTTTCTATTGATTTGATACGGATACGAAAACGGAATGCATCGACCGATTCGATTCTCTCTCCCTGTCCCAGATTTATACTTAATTGATTTGATTCAATCCATTGAATTGTGAGGAACCCTTACATATAAAAACTCATGGGTTCCTATACCCAAATTAGGAAACTTTGGACCTGTACTACCCCGGCCCCGGCTTTACCCCCGAGTTAGAAGTCTTGAAAGAATCATTTCAGACCCATTTCTAGGACTAAAGATCGTGATTTGGAACGACTCGAAATACTTATTTATTTAATGTAATAATAACACCTAGCAGGACCAACCAACGAGTTAGGTTTCGTGACAACAAAAAACGTTTCTTTTGAAGCAAACCTACAAAATGGGGCATAGCTTAATGGTAGAGTCGGCTGAATCGTAAATGATTTACAGAAGATACTTCGAATGGAATCATGCGTTGTCGAACGATTCGATAGACAAAATCTCCCCATCCCAAAACCAACTCATAGAACATAGAAATAGAAGAGGGTGCGTTGATACATTTAGGACCAATTCATTGTCTCTAAAACAATGAATTGGGATTGTTGTTCTGCCAAAAGGCGATACGTCGGGGGATTCCTAACTCATCCAAGTTCAAATGGGCCCTAATCTTTTTAGATAAAGTCTGCATTGGTAGAATTGGAATGATGAACAAATTGGATTGGGTAGATTGGAATAAAAAAAAAGAAGTTATAAGTTTAAGTATTGTACAGAAAAATGACTACTTGCTTTGCTAAGCCGGTTATACGAAGAAAAGCCTATTGTACAATGAAACTTACCAAAGAGCTTCGTTTTTGAAACTCTGGCTTTTCTACAAATACAAGAACAAGAATAGGTTCTAGATAATGTGACTTATTATTAGATTGAATTTGGATTTGATTTGGTTGGGTCAGGTTGGAGTTTTTCTTGAGCCAGGCTCATGTTATGATTTTGACTTCATAAATTGACTTGGGTATACCAAAGCAAAGGTGTATCACTAAATCTTGGATCATGGACAAATAAAAGAGGAAAAAGGCCGTATGTCATTCACAGACGAAGATTAATGAAGAAGAATGGGTTTGTTTATCCGAGATTTGAAAATACCGATCCGATTGGATCCATTGGAATAAATTATTGTTTTCAAGCCCCGAGGGATCTCCGTGATCCTGTGGGAATGATTCCATTTCTATGGAACAATCAACCGGCCGGTCACACGCACTAATTAGGAAATGAATACAAAAATGGATAGGGCTATACGGACTCGAACCGTAGACTTTCTCGGTAAAACAGATCAAACTTATTATTATCGAAATGATTCGAACTGTTTCAAAGACCCAACATGCGTTTTTTTTTTTGCATTGGGCTCTTTCATTAACTGATAAAAAGATCGGCTAGTCCACCATATTTTTTCTTGACAGGAAGATAACGAGATGGCTCCATGCGCTCGGATTCATTATTTGAATTCTGATCCGGGAGCAATACCAAAGTGTTTCAAAGAAGGGTTACCCTGACGTAGGTCTGCCTCCGGCCTAGATCAACCTAAGTTAAATGGAGTCTCTATCAATCCGCCCCAAGAGTCAAATATGATACTTCATACACCTTAAAGTTCATAGGACGAAAAGAGGTTATTTTGAGGTCCTTATCCTCATTATGCCTAGCATTGAAGGGACTGGGTATTCACCTTATCAATGATCAAACCAATGATGGGTTCTATTTGGTACC